AAAAAGAATCGATTCGATACACTTCTTATGTACCCATAGGTGTTATATTGGATTTGCATCAGATTTCGGATCAATCTATATTGATTGACTGCCTCCATTATGTTGTTGCTAGCAAATACCGCCGTTTTTATTTTTGGATCTTCCAAATAATTCCCGCAGTAGATCCGGACCAATTTTTTTCTGATCCTTCGATAAAAAGATTCATTCTCTTCATAAAAAAGAGGAGGTAGAATCAATAAAGATTTTTTTTTCGATTCATCTCTGGAGTTGAATACCTTATTCAAGAATTTTTTTTGATCTAACCCGTAGGAATCAATAGAAAAGGCAAATCTCCTATGATACACCAGATCCGGCCCGGTTATTGATAGAGTGAATAGATCTGCCATTTCTTGAAATCTCTCTTCTGATTCAAAATCATGGTGTAACGTGTATCCCCCCTTGTTCCGGCCATGGAATAGATGAAATAAATAAAAAAATGGATTTTTGTTCAAGAATGAAATCTTATTGGAACTGTCCATATCCGGTGCATCCTTCGGAACCATATCAGATCCCGGATCTGATGAAATAGGATGAATTGAGACGGTATTTTGTAAATACGTAATTATCTTGAATATATCAACCATTTCTTTATTTTCCGATCGCCTGGAAAGAACAAAAGAAACATCCTGTTTTTTCTTCAAAAATTTCTGATCTCTAGTGGACCTCTCAGTAGGATTCGAACCCAGATGAAGTTCTGACCATCTGTCAGAGAAAAAAGAACGAATTGATCTTGTAGGATTCCCAAGAAATTCTGCGATTTCTTCCGGAAGCAGATGATTATTCATCTGCTTCTCACGTTCCGCGAATAGCCGGGACATTGAGGAAGATCCAAAAAGGCATTTCGGGAATCGATCTGATTCTATCTCTGTTCCTTCCGTTTGAAGAAAGGAAGGATCCCAAAGAATCGATCTTTCTTTTTGAATATTTGACAATGCATTCCGTACCTTGCTAAAAAACCGATCCTTGTTTACCAACCACACATTGTCTAACCAAATCAAATTCTCTCTCGATACGTTCCTCAAAAAATCCGATTCGTGCTGATTCTTTCCCCAACTAACGAAGAGATCTTGGTGGAATTGCCACATATGAAATTGAGCACAATTTTGCAAAGAAATATCCCACTTGTTTCTCGAGAAGAGATGGGAAACATGCTCAATATAATTTGATTGAATAGTTGCCTCAGCTCCTTGTTGTTTGAAGAACCCCCCCCCTTCAATTGGTCTTTTTTCACGAAAAGCAGACATGAGATAACAAATCAAGTCTTTCCCTAAGACTTCGAATAGCTGTCCCGAATTCAAGTTGAGTATGTTTCGCTTCTTCCTCGGAGAAAGACGATCAAACAATTCCCAATCATGGTCCTTGCGGATCATATCATCCGTATAGGATAAAAAAAGAAACTCCAGATATTTGCTATCTTTCTCTTTGAATGAGATCTCAATTCCAACTACGGTTTTATTAGATACCTTACAACTAGAATCCCTCTTTTTTCCGATCCGGTTCCTCCACCACCGCGAACCCCGGTTAGATTCAGGCATGATACACTTTTTATTTATTGGGAGAACCCAAGTACTCTCTTGCGAATCCATGAAACAACTCTCAGAAATATTTTTCCCTTTTGGAAGATACAGGGGCGAAACAATCAACCTATTGATATTGCAAGACCAAAAAGATTCTTCCAATGTCTCATTTCTGGGTCCAATGGAATTCATAGGTATAGGAAGAAGCCCCATCAAATAGAGATTTTTTCTTTCGACAATCTTTCGATTGTTAATACGAGATATAAGGACCGCTACTACAAGCAGTATTATACCTTTGATCGTGAAATATCGATTGCTTCTTGAACCCTGTGAATCACGTGAAAGTAGGATACTCCAAATTCGGGGGTCAAAGAGTTTCATAAAACGTTCTTGGTGGAAAAGAATGTGAGTGAAAGATCCCACTGAATCGAATTTGGTCCATGAATCTAAGAAATAGTGAGAATTCTTGATCTCTCTCAATATCTCTCTCAATTCGAAGATCCAGGATTTGAATTGATGTCCTCTCATTGATTCCTCCTAAAGATTTCATTTCAATTGGAATTTGGTTATTTACGATGTACGATGATCCCTGTTAAGCATCCATGGCTGAATGGTTAAAGCGCCCAACTCATAATTGGCAAATTCGTAGGTTCAATTCCTGCTGGATGCACGCCAATGGGAACGTTCAATAAGTCTATTAGAATTGGCTCTGTATCAATGGAATCTCATCATCCATACATACCGAATTGGTATGGTATATTCATACCATAACATATGAACAGTAAGAACTAGAATTCTTATTGATACTGGAACTCATAGGGAAGAAAATGGATTTATGGATGGAATCAAATATGCAGTATTTACAGAAAAAAGTATTCGGTTATTGGGGAACAATCAATATACTTCTAATGTCGAATCAGGATCAACTAGGACAGAAATAAAGC